AAACAATGATAAATAGATACGAATACAGCAGAAAAAAAAAAGGGGGGGGGGATCAAAAAAACAAGTAGAGACAAATTTTACAAAGTTATATACAAGTCGCTACCCCCCCTCGGTATTTCTTTAATTGAATTTCGTTTGATTAGACGGAAGTTCCTTAAAAACTTCCGCTTTCTTTAAAAGATTCTGAACAGTTCCTGTGGGTTGAGCACCCTTTTCAAGGAAATCTAGAATAACAGGAACATTTAAATAAGTTTGATTCTTCATTGGATCATAAAATCCCACCTTTCTAAGATCTTTTCCTTCTCTTCGGGATCGAACATCAATTGCAACGATTCGATAGACGGCTCATTGGGATAGATGTAGATGAACAATACCCCCCCTAGAACCGTATAGGAAGTTTTCTCCTCGTACGGCTCGAGAAAAAATGATTTGATTTGACGTTTTGTCTATGTATGCAATTCTAATAAATAAAATGACAAATGGGCCTATAAAATCAATTAGACTATGATTTCAGTCTTTTTTTTTCCTTCCTGAAAATGAAAAAGAAACCATTCGTACTCATAACTCAAGTTGGATAACTCTCAACTAGCTCAAAGGAAAAATCTTTAGTAAATTTCATTTATTGAGTGGTCTTTACCCCCTTTTGTTTCTCTCGTTTCAAATTCTATTTGGAGTCTTTAGTCTGATCCAGTTATTGAGACTATCGAGACAATTAAAATGGTGTTTCCTTGTTCTTAGATCCTTTATTCTTATTTTTAATCATTGGGTTTAGACATTACTTCGGTGCTTCTTAATCCTTTCAAAATGGCAGCAACATACCCTTTTTGATTTCTTTCTATCAAAGAATCCTGTGGACAGTTGATTCACGCGTGATACACTTTGAATCGAAAAAGTTGGATAAATTCCAACAAGTTTTACTTTTGAATTGAAAACTTGCTCGAATTGGATGCTTTCGATTTCTATATGGAAGATATATTTACGAAGTTGTTCCGATTGATTGGCATTAACCCTAGATCCTTGCCCCCGAGAAATGAATTAATCCTTTCTACTCGAGCTCCATCGTGGACTATTGACAACCCAACAAAAAATCGAGTGTAACAGAACAAACAATGTCGAGCCAAGAGCACCCTCATTCCTAGATAAATAGAAAATGGTGGATGTAAAAATCCACAATGGATCGTGTCCTTCAAGTCGCACGTTGCTTTCTACCACATCGTTTCAAACGAAGTTTTACCATAACATTCCTCGAATTTGGAACCGGTATGGAATTGATTCAATCATGGAATCATGAATAGTCATTGGTTCGGTTGTACATAGACATCGTAATCTAGACTTTTTCTTCTATATATGATATGTGTATGTGGTTTTCTGAAAAAGTCTTAGCAAGAAAGCATCTTAAACATACATAAATAATATATAGATAATAGAAAGAAATAGAAATATATAAACGAATAATGAATCTGCATCTTCAAGTGACTCAATAGGATTGATTAAACGATTTCCTACTCGAAGATTCCACTTACAAGGAATCATTAATTTAGTAAAAATAGTTCTAATTGAAATTGAAAAAGTTTCCTATTTAGACATCATTATTTAATTTGAAGAAAATTGGACAATAAGTATCACATTTGATCTTCATAGGAGGATAAGTCTTTCTTTTTTAATTGACCCATCACTGATTTAATTTAAAATAGATAAATAGATCAAAGAAAAGAAGAAAGAAATCCAAATTTTTCATGAGATGGATAAAAAAATGATGTAAGTTAAGATGTGAATCTTTATTCTTTTCATCTGATTACGAAAATTAAAATTGAAAAAAAAAAATAGGGAGGGTTTGTCGTATCTATCAGATAGACTGAACAGTTGTCACTGTTATAGATATTCTATAATATAGAATTTAAATAATTTCAGTTTAAATAATTTAGGGGATCCCAAATCGTTTTCACAAAAACCCCAAAATTTTTGTCATTAAAATAGAACGATACATATCATATAAGCGATACTTTTCCTTATAATTTTTTTTTAACATGGGATTGAGTAATATTTCAATAATCAACTCTTGTCATAAAGTGAATAAAAGAGATAGGATAAATCACCCCTGCCTCAATCGGTACATAGATTTCCAATTTTTCATTAGAGCCAAACACGAAATACCTAAATAAAATGAGATTCAAAGAAAATAGATTGGCTCCATAACATATCAAAATATGTTATGGAACTTGATCATTTGTTAATGAGATTCAAACAGACACAGATATTCAAATTAGGATTAACTCCCCCTACTTCTTTCTATGGGAATAATGGAGCATAAAAAGGGGATATGCGCTGGGACGGAAGGATTCGAACCTCCGAATAGCGGGACCAAAACCCGTTGCCTTACCACTTGGCCACGCCCCATTTCAATTTCTAATCTAGACTAAGAAACAATAATATTGGTATTGGTTCTTTGTCAACTACAGTCCAAATATCTATATATCTATAGAATAGATTGGTACTAGAA